TATTCGTTTAGAAGAAAAACAAAAATTGCGTTTTCATTATGGTCTTACAGAACGGCAATTACTTAAATATGTTCGTATCGCCGGAAAAGCCAAAGGATCAACGGGTCTAGTTTTACTACAATTACTTGAAATGCGTTTAGATAACATCCTTTTTCGATTGGGTATGGCTTCAACTATTCCTCAAGCCCGCCAATTAGTTAATCATAGACATATTTTAGTTAATGGTCGTATAGTAGATATACCAAGTTATCGTTGCAAACCCCGAGATATTATTACAGCAAGGGATGACAAAAAATCCAGAGCTCTGATTCAAAATTATCTTGATTCATCCCACCATGAAGAATTGCCAAAGCATTTGACTCTTCACGCATTCCAATATAAAGGATTAGTCAATCAAATAATAGATAGTAAATGGGTCGGTTTGAAAATAAATGAATTACTTGTCGTAGAATATTATTCTCGTCAGACTTAAACCTAACTAAAATAACAAACCAAGGGTTCGTACAATTTTTCCCTTTCACTTAAGTTAAGTAAAGGGACACAAGGTAAGGAATTGGATCCGGAGATTTGTATTTTTCTCCCATTCATGTATCATAGATCAGTAGGCAGATCCTTATTCCCTGCCCGTTCTTTCTTTCCTTCCGTATCACAGAAATTAGGAATTGAGAATCTATCTCAAAGAAAGGTCTGAAGCATTGGTGAATTGGGTGAAGATACGGAAAGAGAGGGATTCGAACCCTCGGTAAACAAAAGCCTACATAGCAGTTCCAATGCTACGCCTTGAACCACTCGGCCATCTCTCCTACATAATGATTATGACCGAGAATCCGAGCGAATTGCGAGTTGTTCATATTCGATTGTTAGATGGGTACAGACACTCGAATCCATTCTAGCTATAAAAATGGAAAACTTTTCATCAAAGAAAGCATTTTTTCTTCGAGCCAGGGAGCTGGGAGAAAAAGATAATATAATCTTTTTTTGAAAAACGGTTAAAAACAATAACAATAAAGATATATCTTGTTTGCCAAGACGGAGGCGGCGCTCCTACCTTTTTCTGATATTTTTACCGGATTCAATCAATGAATTGGAACGAATCAACTGATCGGTCTATTTTGTTGGACTATGGTAAATGGATACCTTTCGATCATAATTATCTTTTTATTCGAATTCAATTTCCATAAGAATTTGAAAATTTCTTTCCAATTTTAGGTCGCTTAACAACAACCCCTTAACCCGTAAATCTATTCCAAATTCATAAATCATCCTTTTCGATTTGATTGTATAGTGTATAAGCGTCTACCCGCTATGGACAAAACACAAAATGGAGGGTTATTCTATTTTCATTATAGAAGGATTATTGAAGAATTATTCGATTTTTTTCTTCTTTGGATCTTAATTTCAGAAAAACTTCTCGAATTCTCCTAATCCGCAAGATAAATTCTTTGATTCTTCTACTTTGATCAAATCGGAATAGTTCCTTTCATTCTTATACTACTACATTTATACTACTACATTTGGATGAAATCGAATCGGATTCTAATATTTCTTATTTTTTATCGACCCCCTTCAAAAAGAAAAAATTGGATATGAGTCTGCTTTTATGTTATTTCGTACTGTAAAATTCCTTTACTTGTGGGATCGTTTTCTCACGAGAGTTAATGAAAAGAATTATAGAATGGATTTCTACCTATGCCTAGATCGCGGATAAATGAAAATTTTATTGATAAGACCTTTTCAATTGTGGCCAATATCTTATTACGAATAATTCCGACAACTTCAGGAGAAAAAGAGGCATTTACCTATTATAGAGATGGTGTGATTTGATTATTTTTTTATTTACCGCTTCGGTCTTAGGAGAAAGACAGAAGATTCGGGATAGAAAAGAACGAAAAAGATTATTGAAAAAATCTACGCTTGTTGAAGGTGAAGTTTCTAGATAAAACAATTCCTTCTGTCGTGTATCCCCGATTAATGCAGCCTCAGATGCTTCAATTGTTGATTCGAGTATTGAGCGAAAGGTTACACCTATGGGTTCTATATTACAGGCCAACCCTACCATACTAGACTAGTACCAATAGGCCGCATAGGGGAAGAGGCGCTACGCCTAGGAATCAACAACACGAAAACTTTGTTTAAAATTACCGCCTTTCCTTATTGGGATCGGGACTAAAAAGAATGGTTGGGATAACAAACATCCATCTCGTTGGTACTTTGGATACCCTTAGAACCATAGAAGACTGTTGAAGTGATTAATTCCTGGAAATTAAAGGGCGTTGAGAACAAAGAAATTGTTGGAGTTTACATTTTTATCTAGTACCAGTATCAACACGCGTGATGTTAAGAAAATATCTTTTGCAGAAAGGTTGGCTAGAGATTTCTTGTAAAAACGTTAGCCCCACTGAATTCATAATGAGAATATTTCAATCTTTTTTGATTCCATGTATTATTTTCATTATGCACATAGGGGAGGAGCCGTATGAGATGAAAATCTCATGTACGT